GCTCGCGTAGCTTAAAATAAAGCATAGCACTGAAGATGCTAAGATGGGCCCTAGAAAGCCCCGTTTGCATAAAGGCTTGGTCCTGACTTTACCATCAGCTTTAGCCCGATTTACACATGCAAGTCTCCGCAAACCCGTGAGAATGCCCTCAATCCCCCGCCCGGGGACGAGGAGCAGGCATCAGGCACAAATTTTAGCCCAAGACGCCTTGCCATGCCACACCCCCAAGGGAACTCAGCAGTGATAAATATTAAGCCATAAGTGAAAGCTTGACTTAGTTAGAGATAAAAGGGCCGGTAAAACTCGTGCCAGCCACCGCGGTTATACGAGAGGCCCTAGTTGATGGACACGGCGTAAAGGGTGGTTAAGGTTAAAAGTAAATAAAGCCAAAAGACCTCTTGGCTGTCATACGCCCCTGAATGTCCGAAGCCCACATACGAAGGTAGCTTTAATATTAGTCCACCTGACTCCACGAAAGCTGAGAAACAAACTGGGATTAGATACCCCACTATGCTCAGCCATAAACTTAGACGTTTCTTCACAATAAACGTCCGCCAGGGTACTACGAGCATTAGCTTAAAACCCAAAGGACTTGGCGGTGCCTCAGACCCCCCTAGAGGAGCCTGTTCTAGAACCGATAACCCCCGTTAAACCTCACCACTTCTGGTCATCCCCGCCTATATACCGCCGTCGTCAGCTTACCCTGTGAAGGATTAATAGTAAGCAAAATGAATAGAATCCAAAACGTCAGGTCGAGGTGTAGCGAACGAAGTGGGAAGAAATGGGCTACATTTTCTTTTATAAGAATATTACGAACAACACTATGAAAACTAGTGCTTGAAGGAGGATTTAGTAGTAAAAAGGAAATAGAGTGTCCTTTTGAACCCGGCTCTGAGGCGCGTACACACCGCCCGTCACTCTCCCCGCCAAATAGCGATAAATGTTCTTAACACATAAGCACAAGCAAGGGGAGGCAAGTCGTAACATGGTAAGTGTACCGGAAGGTGCACTTGGATTAAATCAGGGCGTGGCTGAGACAGTTAAGCATCTCCCTTACACCGAGAAGACATCCATGCAAATTGGATCACCCTGAGCTAAACAGCTAGCTTAAACGCCACATTAAATTAACAACATAGATAAAATAACAAAACCTAAAATTATTAACCAAATCATTTTTCCACCTAAGTACGGGAGACGAAAAAGGTTCCACAAGCAATAGAAAAAGTACCGCAAGGGAAAGCTGAAAGAGCAATGAAATAAGTCATTTAAGCATAAAAAAGCAGAGACTAAAACTCGTACCTTTTGCATCATGATTTAGCAAGAATTTACAGGCAAAGAGACCTTTAGTTTGTTACCCCGAAACCAAGTGAGCTACCCCGGGACAGCCTAAAAGGGCCAACCCGTCTCTGTGGCAAAAGAGTGGGAAGAGCCCCGGGTAGAGGTGACAGACCTACCGAACTTGGTGATAGCTGGTTGCCTGAGAAATGAATAGAAGTTCAGCCTCGTGTCCCTTTAATCAAATGAGTAATATCCAATTTAGAAAATAAGAGAAACATGAGAGTTAGCTGAAGGGGGTACAGCCCCTTCAATTAAGGATACAACTTTTACAGGAGGATAGGGATTATAATTATAAAAATTTATTGTTTCAGTGGGCCTAAAAGCAGCCATCTGAACAGAAAGCGTTAAAGCTCAGACAATGCGAAATTTATTATTTCAATAACACATCCCACTCCCCTAAGTATATCAGGCCACTCCATGACAACATGGAAGAGATTATGCTAAAATGAGTAACAAGAGACAATATTTCTCTCCCGGCATAAGTGTAAGCCAGCCCGGATAAGCCGCCGGCAATTAACGAGCCCAATAAAAGAGGGTAATGTAGTAATTATAAACCACAAGAAAATCACACAGCCTCCAATCGTTAACCCCACACTGGAATGCCCTAAAGGAAAGACTAAAAGGAAGGGAAGGAACTCGGCAAATACAAGCCTCGCCTGTTTACCAAAAACATCGCCTCCTGCAAAACTCAAAGTATAGGAGGTCCAGCCTGCCCAGTGACCACAAGTTCAACGGCCGCGGTATTTTGACCGTGCAAAGGTAGCGCAATCACTTGTCTTTTAAATGAAGACCTGTATGAATGGCTAAACGAGGGCTTAGCTGTCTCCCCACCCAAGTCAGTGAAATTGATCTGCCCGTGCAGAAGCGGACATAAGTATACAAGACGAGAAGACCCTTTGGAGCTTAAGGTTCAAGTCCAACCGCGTTAAACAACTTACTTAATAAGTATAAAACCTAGCGGATAGTGGAACTTTACCTTCGGTTGGGGCGACCACGGAGAAAAGCATATCCTCCGAGTGGATTGGGAAATAAACCTAAAACCAAGAAAGACATTTCTAAGACACAGAAAATCTGACCAATAATGATCCGGCCTTACAGGCCGATCAACGGACCAAGTTACCCTAGGGATAACAGCGCAATCCTCTCCCAGAGTCCATATCGACGAGGGGGTTTACGACCTCGATGTTGGATCAGGACATCCTAATGGTGCAGCCGCTATTAAGGGTTCGTTTGTTCAACGATTAAAGTCCTACGTGATCTGAGTTCAGACCGGAGTAATCCAGGTCAGTTTCTATCTGTAAAGTCACTTTTCCTAGTACGAAAGGACCGGAAAAGGGAGGCCTATACCAAAAGTACGCCTCACCCCTAATTAATGAACACAGCTTAATTGAATAAATGGAGGACCTGTAATTTAGGCAAAGATAATGCCACACTAAGATGGCAGAGCATGGTAATTGCAAAAGGCCTAAGCCCTTTCAACCAGAGGTTCAAATCCTCTTCTTAGTTATGTTAAACACTCTACTAATTCATTTAATTAATCCTCTCGCATACATTATCCCTGTTCTCCTGGCAGTAGCATTCCTCACACTAATTGAACGAAAAGTTTTAGGCTACATGCAATTACGTAAAGGCCCAAATATTGTTGGGCCCTACGGCCTTCTTCAACCAATTGCTGATGGAGTAAAATTATTTATTAAAGAGCCAATTCGCCCATCTACATCATCCCCCTTCCTATTTCTAGCCACCCCCATGCTAGCACTTACGCTGGCCATAACACTATGAGCCCCAATCCCCATACCACACCCTGTTATAGACCTCAACCTAGGTATCCTATTTATTTTGGCCCTATCAAGCCTTGCCGTATATTCAATTCTTGGGTCAGGCTGAGCCTCAAATTCAAAATATGCACTAATTGGGGCCCTACGGGCCGTAGCCCAGACAATTTCCTATGAAGTAAGCTTAGGACTAATTCTTCTTTCAGTAATTATTTTTTCAGGGGGGTATACACTACAGATATTTAATATTACACAAGAGGGTATCTGACTCCTAATCCCAGCCTGACCACTGGCAGCAATATGATATATTTCTACGCTAGCAGAGACCAACCGAGCACCCTTTGATCTGACTGAGGGTGAATCTGAGCTAGTATCAGGATTTAATGTGGAATATGCAGGGGGGCCATTTGCCCTTTTCTTTCTAGCCGAATATGCTAATATTTTATTAATAAATACCCTATCAGCCGTTCTCTTTCTTGGTGCCTCACACCTCCCAGCCCTACCTGAATTAACAACAATTAACTTAATAACTAAAGCTGCACTTCTCTCTATAGTATTTTTATGGGTCCGAGCCTCCTACCCACGATTCCGCTATGATCAATTAATACATTTAGTATGAAAAAACTTTTTACCCTTAACCTTGGCCCTAGTACTATGACACACCGCCCTTCCCATTGCATTTGCAGGCCTTCCCCCACAACTCTAGTAGATAGGAACCGTGCCTGAATGCCTAAGGACTACTTTGATAGAGTAGCTCATGAGGGTTAAAGCCCCTCCAGTTCCTAGAAAGAAGGGAATCGAACCCATACTCAGGAGATCAAAACTCCTGGTGCTTCCTCTACACCACTTTCTAAGATAAGGTCAGCTAATTAAGCTTTCGGGCCCATACCCCGAACATGACGGTTAAAATCCCTCCCCTATCAATGAATCCTTATGTACTAGTTATTTTATTGTCCAGCCTAGGGCTAGGAACCACATTAACCTTCGCAAGCTCCCACTGATTATTAGCCTGAATAGGGTTAGAAATTAATACCCTGGCAATCATCCCCCTCATAGCACAGCAACATCACCCACGAGCAGTTGAAGCGACAACCAAATATTTTCTTACACAAGCAACAGCCGCAGCTATAATTTTATTTGCAGCTACAACGAATGCATGAATAATAGGAGAATGAGACATTAATAGTTTATCTCACCCACTAGCCTCAACCTTAGCCATTACAGCACTAGCACTAAAAATTGGCCTGGCCCCCGTACACTTCTGATTACCAGAAGTTCTTCAAGGACTGGACCTAACAACAGGACTAATTTTATCAACATGACAAAAACTAGCACCATTCGCATTAATTATTCAGGTGGCCCCTACAATTGACCCTTATCTCCTCACATCCCTGGGCCTTCTATCTACTCTTGTTGGAGGATGAGGCGGCTTAAATCAAACTCAACTACGAAAAATCCTGGCTTACTCCTCCATTGCTCATATAGGCTGAATAATTATTGTTCTACAATTTACCCCTCAATTAACCCTCCTGGCACTAGGGACGTATATCTTTATGACAGCCACAGCATTTCTCTCATTTAAAATGTCATTAGCCACAAAAATTAATACACTCTCCACAGCATGAGCAAAAACCCCAACTCTTATAGCTACCACAGCCCTAGCCCTGCTCTCTTTAGGGGGACTTCCTCCACTAACCGGGTTTATACCTAAATGACTAATTTTACAAGAACTGACAAAACAAGAACTACCCCTTACCGCAACAATTATAGCCCTAGCAGCCCTATTAAGTTTATACTTTTATTTACGCTTATGTTATGCAATAGCCCTAACAATTTCACCTGTTACAACCAACTCCATAATACCTTGACGAAGCCCCGGCACCCAATCAACACTCACCCTAGCCCTATCCACAATAATTGCCTTAGGACTTCTTCCGATTACCCCCGCTATCCTAGCACTAACTACCTAGGGGCTTAGGATAATTAGACCAAGAGCCTTCAAAGCTCTAAGCAGGAGTTAAAATCTCCTAGCCCCTGATAAGACTTGCGGGACACTATCCCACATCTTCTGAATGCAAGCCAGACACTTTAATTAAGCTAAAGCCTTTCTAGATGAGAAGGCCTCGATCCTACAAACTCTTAGTTAACAGCTAAGCGCCCAAACCAGCGAGCATTCATCTACTTTCCCGCCGTCAGACGAGCAAGGCGGGAAAGCCCCGGCAGACGTCAATCTGCGTCTCTGGATTTGCAATCCAATGTGTACTCCACCACGGGGCTTGATAGGAAGAGGATTTAAACCTCTATCTTCGGGGCTACAACCCGCCACCTGACTTCGGCCATCCTACCTGTGGCAATCACACGCTGATTCTTCTCTACTAACCACAAAGATATTGGCACCCTTTACCTTGTATTTGGTGCCTGAGCCGGAATGGTTGGAACCGCCCTCAGCCTCCTAATTCGTGCTGAGCTTAGCCAACCCGGGTCTCTCCTTGGGGATGACCAAATTTATAATGTTATTGTTACTGCACATGCCTTTGTCATAATTTTCTTTATAGTAATACCAATTCTTATTGGCGGATTTGGTAACTGACTCGTTCCGCTGATAATTGGAGCACCAGACATGGCATTTCCGCGGATAAATAATATAAGCTTTTGACTTCTCCCACCCTCATTTCTTCTCTTACTAGCATCTTCTGGCGTTGAAGCCGGGGCCGGGACAGGTTGAACCGTTTATCCCCCACTGGCCGGTAACCTTGCCCACGCAGGTGCATCTGTAGACCTAACTATCTTTTCCCTACATTTAGCGGGTGTATCATCTATTTTAGGAGCAATCAATTTTATTACAACAACAATTAACATAAAACCCCCAGCCATTTCACAATACCAGACTCCCCTATTTGTGTGAGCAGTTCTTGTAACCGCCGTTCTTCTCCTATTATCTCTGCCCGTCTTAGCTGCCGGGATTACAATGCTTCTAACGGATCGAAATCTAAACACCACATTTTTTGACCCGGCAGGAGGAGGAGACCCTATTTTATATCAACACTTATTCTGATTCTTCGGCCATCCGGAAGTTTATATTTTAATTTTACCCGGGTTTGGAATTATTTCACACGTTGTAGCTTACTATGCAGGCAAAAAAGAACCTTTTGGATACATGGGTATAGTCTGAGCCATAATGGCCATCGGCCTATTAGGCTTTATTGTGTGAGCCCATCATATGTTTACAGTTGGAATAGATGTTGATACTCGTGCATACTTTACATCCGCTACAATGATTATTGCCATCCCTACAGGCGTAAAAGTATTTAGCTGACTGGCTACACTCCATGGGGGCTCAATTAAATGGGAAACCCCACTACTATGAGCCCTTGGATTTATTTTCCTATTTACGGTAGGAGGACTAACTGGGATTGTACTAGCCAACTCATCCCTTGATATTGTGCTCCACGACACATACTATGTAGTCGCTCATTTCCACTACGTATTATCAATAGGAGCAGTCTTTGCCATTATGGCCGGCTTTGTCCACTGATTCCCCCTATTTACAGGGTATACCCTGCATAGCACTTGAACCAAAATCCACTTTGGGGTAATATTTTTAGGTGTTAATCTTACCTTCTTCCCACAACATTTTCTTGGCCTTGCAGGGATACCCCGGCGATACTCAGACTACCCGGACGCCTATACCCTGTGAAACACAGTTTCGTCTATTGGGTCAATAATTTCACTAGTGGCCGTAATTATATTCCTATTTATTTTATGAGAAGCCTTTGCCTCCAAACGAGAAGTTTTATCCGTAGAACTAACCTCAACAAACGCTGAGTGACTTCACGGATGCCCTCCACCTTACCATACATTTGAGGAACCGGCATTTGTTCAAGTTCAATCAAATTAATCGAGGAAGGGAGGAATTGAACCCCCATGTGCTGGTTTCAAGCCAGCCGCATAACCACTCTGCCACTTCCTTTAAAGACATTAGTAAACTTGTAATTACATCACTTTGTCAAGGTGAAATTGTAGGTTAGACCCCTGCATGTCTTAAGCTTAAAGCTTAATGGCACATCCCACACAATTAGGATTCCAAGACGCGGCATCACCCGTTATAGAAGAGCTTCTTCACTTCCATGATCATGCACTAATAATCGTATTTTTAATTAGCACCCTTGTACTATATATTATCGTTGTTACAGTTTCCACCAAACTTACTAATAAGTATATCCTGGATTCTCAAGAGATTGAAATTGTATGAACTGTTTTACCAGCTGTAATCCTTGTTTTAATTGCCCTTCCCTCCCTTCGAATTCTTTATCTTATAGACGAGATCAATGATCCACACCTTACTATTAAAGCCATGGGCCACCAATGATACTGAAGCTATGAATATACTGACTATGAAGATTTGGGCTTTGACTCATATATAATTCCAACACAAGACTTAACCCCGGGTCAATTCCGACTTCTTGAAACCGATCACCGAATAGTAGTTCCCATGGAATCACCAATCCGTGTACTAGTCTCTGCCGAAGATGTGCTTCACTCTTGGGCCGTCCCGTCCCTTGGCATCAAAATAGACGGCGTTCCAGGCCGCTTAAACCAAACTGCCTTTATTGCCTCTCGCCCGGGGGTATTCTACGGACAATGTTCCGAAATTTGCGGGGCCAACCACAGCTTTATACCAATCGTCGTTGAAGCCGTTCCGCTTGAGCACTTCGAACACTGATCCTCACTTATACTAGAAGACGCCTCACCAGGAAGCTAAATTTGGGCTACAGCGTTGGCCTTTTAAGCCAAAGATTGGTGCCTCCCAACCACCCCTGATGAAATGCCACAATTGAACCCTGCCCCCTGATTTGCAATCTTATTGTTTTCATGACTAATTTTCTTAGCCATTATCCCCACAAAAGTTCTAAATCATATTACTCCTAATGAGCCAACTCCATTTAGTACAGAAGAACACAAAGCCCAACCCTGAGACTGACCATGGCAATAAGCTTCTTTGACCAATTTGCAAGCCCCTCATATCTAGGAATTCCCCTAATTGCTATTGCTATTTCCCTGCCCTGGGTAATGTACCCCACCCCTTCAACCCGATGAATTAATAACCGCCTAATTACTATTCAAGGTTGACTAATTAATCGCTTTACTAATCAACTGATACTGCCGCTGAACGTAGGCGGCCACAAATGGGCCTTATTACTAGCCTCCTTAATAATCTTTTTAATTACAATTAATATGCTTGGTTTATTACCATATACTTTTACTCCCACAACTCAACTGTCTTTAAATATAGGATTTGCAGTTCCACTATGACTTGCCACAGTCCTAATTGGCATGCGTAACCAACCAACGGTAGCACTAGGCCACCTCTTACCAGAAGGGACCCCCATCCCCCTGATCCCTGTCCTAATTATCATCGAAACAATTAGTTTATTTATTCGTCCATTAGCCCTAGGTGTCCGACTAACAGCCAACTTGACCGCCGGACATTTATTAATTCAGCTAATTGCTACCGCTGTGTTTGTATTACTTCCTATAATGCCCACAGTGGCAATCCTAACTGCCGCCGTTCTATTCCTGTTAACCCTGCTAGAAGTGGCCGTAGCTATGATTCAAGCATACGTATTTGTTCTTCTTCTAAGCTTATACCTCCAAGAAAACGTCTAATGGCACACCAAGCACATGCGTATCATATGGTTGATCCAAGCCCATGACCACTAACTGGCGCAGTCGGAGCCCTACTAATAACGTCCGGCCTAGCAATCTGATTCCACTTTCACTCCACTACGCTAATAACTCTAGGGTTAATTTTATTACTTCTCACCATATATCAATGATGACGAGACATCATCCGTGAAGGGACCTTCCAAGGGCATCACACACCTCCAGTTCAAAAAGGCCTACGATATGGCATAATTCTTTTTATTACATCAGAAGTATTCTTTTTCTTAGGCTTCTTCTGAGCCTTTTATCACTCAAGCCTAGCACCTACCCCGGAACTAGGAGGGTGCTGACCGCCTGCGGGAATTACACCTCTAGACCCCTTCGAAGTTCCCCTACTTAACACAGCTGTTCTACTGGCATCAGGGGTAACAGTAACATGAGCCCACCACAGCCTTATAGAAGGTGAGCGGAAACAGGCCATTCAGTCCCTTGCACTTACTATTCTACTGGGATTTTACTTCACGGCCCTGCAGGCGATAGAATACTACGAGGCCCCCTTCACCATTGCAGATGGTGTATATGGCTCTACATTTTTTGTTGCCACAGGTTTTCACGGTCTCCACGTAATCATCGGGTCCTCCTTCTTGGCTGTCTGCCTTCTCCGCCAAATCCAGTACCACTTTACATCTGAACATCACTTCGGCTTTGAAGCTGCCGCATGATACTGACACTTCGTTGACGTAGTATGACTATTCCTCTACGTATCAATTTACTGATGAGGCTCATATCTTTCTAGTATCTAAAGTTAGTACGAGTGACTTCCAATCACCTGGTCTTGGTTAAACTCCAAGGAAAGATAATGAACTTAGTTATTACCATCATAGTTATTACAATAACCTTATCATTAATTTTAGCTATTGTATCCTTCTGGCTCCCACAGATAAGCCCAGACGCAGAGAAACTCTCACCATATGAATGCGGGTTTGACCCCCTTGGATCTGCTCGACTACCATTTTCAATCCGATTCTTTCTAGTAGCTATTCTCTTTCTTCTCTTTGACCTGGAAATTGCACTTCTACTCCCCCTGCCCTGAGGAGACCAACTTCTTAACCCCGCTGGAACTCTTCTCTGGGCCTCGGCCGTATTAATTTTACTAACACTAGGCCTAGTTTATGAATGAACCCAAGGAGGCTTAGAATGAGCAGAGTAAGGGTGTTAGTCCAAAGCAAGACCTCTGATTTCGGCTCAGAAAACCGTGGTTCAACTCCACGACCCCCTTATGACACCCGTACACTTCAGCTTTAGCTCCGCCTTTATTCTAGGACTAATAGGCCTAACATTTCACCGAACCCATCTTCTGTCTGCATTACTATGCCTAGAGGGAATGATATTATCACTATTTATTGCGCTGGCCCTTTGGGCCCTACAGTTTGAAATGACTGGATTTTCCGCGGCCCCTATACTCCTACTAGCATTCTCAGCCTGCGAAGCCAGCGCAGGCCTCGCCCTGCTTGTTGCCACAGCCCGAACCCATGGAACTGACCGCTTACAAAACCTTAATCTTCTACAATGCTAAAAGTATTAATTCCCACAATTATGCTGTTTCCAACAATTTGGTTGTCGTCACCAAAGTGGCTATGATCAACAACAACTGCCCACAGCCTATTAATTGCCCTAACCAGCATATCATGACTATGCTGAACATCCGAAACAGGCTGATCCACCTCTAACCTTTATCTGGCCACAGACCCACTATCCACCCCCCTACTAGTTCTTACATGCTGGCTACTTCCACTAATAATCCTAGCCAGCCAAAACCATATTAACCCAGAACCCATTAATCGCCAGCGACTCTATATTACTCTCCTGGCCTTCTTACAAACCTTCCTAATTATAGCATTTGGCGCCACAGAAATTATTATATTTTATGTTATATTTGAAGCCACCCTCATCCCCACCTTAATTATTATCACCCGATGGGGTAACCAAACTGAACGCCTAAATGCAGGAACTTACTTTTTGTTCTACACACTAGCAGGATCATTGCCTCTCCTAGTAGCACTTTTACTCCTTCAACATTCCACCGGAACTCTTTCAATATTAATCCTGCAATATTCGCATCCCCTAGCCCTAAATTCTTGAGGTCACATAATTTGATGAGCTGGATGCCTAATTGCATTTCTTGTTAAAATACCCCTCTACGGGGTACACCTCTGACTGCCCAAAGCACATGTTGAAGCCCCTGTAGCAGGGTCCATAGTTCTTGCCGCAGTCCTTCTAAAACTAGGGGGGTATGGCATAATACGAATGATAGTTATACTAGACCCACTCTCTAAAGAACTAGCTTACCCCTTTATTATTTTAGCCCTATGGGGCATTATCATGACAGGTTCAATTTGCCTACGGCAGACAGACCTAAAATCTCTAATTGCCTATTCATCTGTTAGTCATATAGGCCTGGTAGCTGGAGGAATTTTAATTCAAACTCCATGAGGATTTACAGGTGCAATTATTTTAATAATTGCCCATGGACTAGTATCATCTGCACTATTCTGCTTAGCCAACACCGCCTATGAACGAACACACAGCCGAACCATAATTCTCGCTCGAGGACTACAAATAATCTTCCCGCTAACAGCAGCCTGATGATTTATTGCCAGCCTGGCTAACCTAGCACTTCCCCCTTTACCTAACCTTATGGGAGAATTAACCATTATTTCCACTTTATTTAATTGATCCCCCTGAACCATCCTCCTCACAGGAACTGGCACTTTAATTACCGCTGGGTACTCCCTATATCTTTTTCTAATATCCCAACGAGGTCCAACACCCCCTCACATCTCGGGCCTTCCACCATTTCATACACGAGAACATCTATTAATTGCACTTCACCTTATCCCAGTTATTCTCTTAATTACAAAACCAGAACTCATATGAGGATGATGCTACTAGTAAGTATAGTTTAAATAAAATATTAGATTGTGATTCTAAAGACAGGGGCTAAAATCCCCTTACTCACCGAGGAAGGCCCGAGGCAATAAGTACTGCTAATCCTTATAACCCACGGTTAAACTCCGTGGTTTCCTCGCGCTTTTAAAGGATAACAGCTCATCCATTGGTCTTAGGAACCAAAAACTCTTGGTGCAAATCCAAGTGAAAGCTATGCACCCAACAACCCTAACCCTATCCTCCTCACTAATTCTAGTAATTGCTATTCTCATTTACCCACTTTTAACCACTCTCAGTCCCAAACCCCAAGACCAAAAATGAGCAATTACACATGTTAAAACCGCCGTAAGCACTGCATTCCTGGTAAGCCTGCTACCGCTAATAATTTTCTTTGACCAAGGAGCCGAAACTATTGTTACTAACTGACACTGAATAAACACCGCCCCCTTTGATATTAATATTAGCTTCAAATTTGATCACTACTCTATTATCTTTACACCAATTGCCCTCTATGTAACTTGATCTATTCTTGAATTTGCATCCTGATACATACACTCTGACCCATTTATAAACCGATTTTTCAAATATTTACTTCTATTCCTTGTAGCCATAATTATACTCGTAACAGCAAACAACATATTTCAACTTTTTATTGGCTGAGAAGGAGTAGGAATTATATCTTTTCTCCTCATCGGCTGATGATACGGCCGGGCGGATGCTAACACGGCAGCCTTACAGGCCGTCTTATACAATCGAGTGGGTGATATTGGCCTAATTATAACTATGGCCTGACTTGCAATAAACCTTAACTCATGGGAAATTCAACAAATCTTCTTCCTATCAAAAAACTTTGATATGACTCTTCCCCTCCTTGGCTTAATCCTAGCCGCAACCGGAAAATCAGCCCAATTCGGGCTGCATCCTTGACTACCCTCCGCCATGGAGGGCCCCACGCCAGTATCCGCCCTACTGCACTCCAGCACCATAGTTGTAGCCGGTATCTTCCTTCTAATCCGCCTTCACCCTCTTATAGAAAATAATGATTTTGCACTAACAACTTGCCTCTGCTTAGGAGCTCTAACAACTCTATTCACAGCAGCCTGTGCTCTTACCCAAAATGATATTAAAAAAATTGTTGCATTCTCCACATCAAGTCAACTTGGACTCATAATAGTAACTATTGGACTAAATCAACCACAACTGGCTTTCCTTCACATCTGCACACACGCCTTCTTTAAGGCAATACTATTCTTATGCTCGGGGTCAATTATCCACAGCCTAAATGATGAGCAAGACATCCGTAAGATGGGGGGACTTCAAAACCTAATACCAATAACCTCGACCTGTCTTACAATTGGAAGTCTAGCACTAACAGGTACCCCCTTTTTAGCCGGCTTTTTCTCAAAAGATGCTATTATTGAAGCCCTAAATACCTCTCACCTAAACGCCTGAGCCCTAGTTCTTACACTCATTGCCACCTCCTTTACTGCAGTATATAGCTTTCGCGTGGTATACTTTGTTACAATAGGAACTCCCCGATTCCTGCCTCTCTCACCCATTAACGAAAATAATCCCTCAGTCATCAACCCAATCAAACGACTTGCCTGAGGAAGTATTATTGCCGGACTAGTTATTACATCAAATTTCATACCCTCAAAAACACCCATCATAAGTATACCATTTATTCTTAAACTAGCTGCCTTATTGGTCACAATTATTGGTCTACTCACAGCCCTAGAATTAACAGCTATAACAAACAAGCAGTTTAAAGTTACCCCTACAATTCCTTTACATCACTTCTCAAATATGCTTGGGTATTTCCCCGCGATTATTCACCGATCAGCCCCCAAACTCAACCTAACCCTAGGCCAGTCAATTGCTACTCAACTTGTTGATCAAACATGATTTGAAGTTACAGGCCCAAAAGGGGTATCCTCCCTCCAAGTAAAAATAGCTAAAACTGTAAGTGATATACAACAAGGTATAATCAAAACCTACCTGACAGTTTTCCTTTTAACCACAACCATTGCTATCCTTCTGGCCATGGCCTAAACTGCTCGAAGAGAACCCCGACTTAACCCTCGAGTTAGTTCTAACACCACAAATAAAGTTAAAAGCAATACCCACGCACAAATTACCAACACACCCCCTCCTGACGAATATATTATAGCTACACCACCAATATCTCCACGCAATATAGAAAACTCTTTAAAGGTATCAATAATTATTCAAGAGCCCTCATATCACCCCTCACAGAAGAAATTTATTACCAACCCCACACCAACTAAATAAACCAAAACATAGCCTAATACGGAACGATCCCCTCAAGACTCCGGAAATGGTTCAGCAGCCAAAGCTGCTGAGTAGGCAAACACTACAAGTATACCCCCTAAATAGATTAAAAAAAGAACTAAAGATAAAAAAGACCCCCCATGGCTAATCAATACACCACACCCAACCCCTGCCGCCACCACCAAACCTAAAGCAGCAAAATAGGGTGCTGGATTAGAAGCTACAGCAACCAGCCCAACAATTAGGGCTATTAACAGCAAAGACACTATATAAGTCATAATTTTCACCCGGATTTTAACCGGGACCAGTGACTTGAAGAACCACCGTTGTTATTCAACTATAAAAACCCTTTAATGGCAAGCCTACGAAAAACACACCCTCTAATCAAAATTGCTAATGATGCACTAGTTGACCTTCCAGCTCCCTCCAACATTTCAGTATGATGAAATTTTGGCTCACTATTAGGGCTATGCTTAATTACTCAAATTTTAACAGGATTATTCCTGGCTATGCACTACACATCTGATATCACCACTGCCTTCTCATCTGTAGCCCACATCTGCCGAGATGTAAATTATGGATGACTCATCCGCAACATTCATGCCAATGGCGCATCATTCTTCTTTATTTGCATTTATATTCATATTGCCCGAGGATTATACTACGGATCTTATCTTTATAAAGAGACTTGAAATATTGGAGTAGTTCTTCTTCTACTCGTTATGATAACAGCATTCGTTGGCTATGTTCTTCCATGAGGACAAATATCCTTTTGAGGGGCCACAGTAATTACTAACCTTCTGTCGGCAGTCCCCTATGTAGGAAATGCCCTAGTCCAATGAATTTGAGGCGGGTTCTCAGTAGATAATGCGACACTAACACGATTCTTCGCCTTCCATTTTCTTTTACCCTTTATTATTGCTGCAGCCACCATTCTACACCTACTTTTTCTTCACGAAACAGGCTCAAATAACCCCATAGGATTAAACTCGGACGCAGACAAAGTATCGTTTCACCCCTATTTCTCGTATAAAGACCTATTGGGCTTTGCAGTTGTCCTTTTAGCCTTAACATCACTGTCACTATTCTCTCCAAATCTTCTAGGAGACCCCGATAACTTTACTCCAGCAAATCCCCTAGTGACTCCTCCCCATATTAAGCCAGAATGATACTTCCTATTTGCTTATGCTATCCTTCGATCAATCCCTAATAAACTAGGAGGAGTTCTAGCCCTACTGTTCTCAATCCTGGTCCTAATAGTAGTACCCATTCTTCACACATCAAAGCAACGAGGCCTAGCATTTCGACCAATTACTCAATTCCTCTTTTGGACCCTAGTTGCCGACATACTTATCCTGACATGAATTGGAGGAATGCCAGTAGAACACCCATTTATTATTATTGGGCAACTCGCATCCGTCTTATACTTCACACTATTTCTAGTATTAATCCCACTGGCGGGATGACTAGAAAACAAGGCATTAGAATGAGCTTGCCCTAGTAGCTTAGCCTTAAAGCATCGGTCTTGTAATCCGAAGATCGGAGGTTAAAGTCCTCCCTAGCGCCAGAAAAGGGAGATTTTAACTCCCACCACTGGCTCCCAAAGCCAGTATTCTAAATTTAACTATTTTCTGCTTATGGTATAGTACATATTATGCATAATATTACATTAATGGATTAGTACATTAATGTATAATCACCTATTAACTAAATAGACCATAAAGCAAGTAATATCAACTAAGGTATACATAAACCATAATAATATTATACCCCATATTATCCAACAACAACTAGAAGATATTTCCCCATATTATTGTTCTCAGAATTTTCCTTGAAATACTCAACTTACATCTGTACGTCTAATATTAATGTAGTAAGAAACCACCAACCAGTATAGATAAAGGCATATTATTCGTGATGGGTCAGGGACAATAATTGTGGGGGTAACACTTGGTGAACTATTACTGGCATTTGGTTCCTATTTCAGGGACATAACTGCATAACTCCACATACAGATAATTATACTGGCATTTGGTTAATGGTGTTAGGCATACGACTCGTTACCCACCATGCCGAGCATTCTCTTATATGCATAACGTTCTCTTTTTTGGTCTACCTTTCCTATACATCTCAAAGTGCAGGCACAACTGCTAAAATAAGGTTGAACATTTTTCTTGCATACAATTAATGTGAATGAATGATGGAAAGACATAACTTAAGCATTGCATATTTAGAAGTCAAGTGCATACACGTTCTTATTCAATACTGCTTTATACTATGTGCCCCCTTTCGGCTTCCGCGCGTCAAACCCCCCTACCCCCCTACGCTGGGCGATTCCTGTTTATCCTTGTCAAACCCCGAAACCAAGGAAGACTCGACTAAGCGTATCAAAATCAACAAATTACAGTAGGTGTTGACTTATGCCACCACATTATATATATATATATCACATATAAATTTACACATGGCAGTTTTTATAAAACCTAAAAGTTAGGACTAAAAATTGAAAAAATAGCTTCAATACTGACATAGCAGAGAACAAAAA